TACAAATGCTTTTTGACAAGCATTTGCTGCAATTGGTCGGGTGAACCAAAAACCTATTAATAGATACGAACACATTCCCACCAGTTCCCAAAAAATATAGATTTGTATCAAATTAGAACTAGTAACTAATCCCAACATGGAAGTATTGGAAAAACTCATAGAAGCAAAAAATCTCAAATATCCCTGATCATGAGACATATAATTGTCACTATAGATAAGAACCATGATTCCAACAGTAGTGATTAGTATTAACATAATAGAAGTAAGTGGGTCGATCAAGCAGCCCAACTCTAAGGAAAAATCACTATTGATAGTCCAAGACCATAGATATTGATAGATGAAACTGCAATTTATTTGCTGAATAGACAGATCGGCAGAAAAAACCATAACTATACTTAGCAATGAAACACTAAAAAAAGTCCACATACGAAGAATGCTTTTTGTTGCCGTCGGAACAAGCAGGAGTCCCAATCCTATTGACATAGGAACTGTAAGTGGAATGAAAGGTATGATCCATGCATAGTCATATGTACGTTCCATGATAAAATCAATTTTTTTTTTTTTTTTATTTATTATTCTTGTCAATTGTTTCCGATTCACCAGCTATTATCTCTTTTTGAAGGAGCAATAAAAAAAAAAAAAAATAATGATATGAAAGAACAAAAATGCAATATAATATTTATTAAATAGGAAATAATATTTATAATTTATAATTATTATAAATTATGCTTTCCCACGTATTTCTCCAATTCAAACCAAAAAGTTTGAATTGGTCAGATGATATGACCAAGTCATTAGTTAATGGTTACCAACTAGTTATTACCTAAGGTACTCATTAAGATTTAAGATACAGAATATGGAATTTTATCCCACTACACTATTAAGTAAGGATATTTATATCTTTCATAGTAAGGAAAAAACTACACTAAAAAAAAGTCCTTGATTCTGATATGGATCATGAGACCCATCAATAACTCGACCCAATCAAATAAGACCTAGTTATTTTAGTTATTTTATTCGGAGTCATTAACTAAGTAGAACTGATTTATTGGCTTTCAATAGACTCATCTTATGGGAAATTCTATGATGCTCGTCATTTCCCATAGAACTAAAAACGAAAATTACCTTTATTTTCTTAAAAAAAAAAATTAAATTATAAAGTAATGTATCATTTAACAGATTGGCGACTAGTCCCGTTTCAATTGAAATTAGTGACACCCTATGCTTTAGATGCTTTAGCTTGATCAATTGATGGAAAAATGTTACGTTATTGTTTTCTTGAGATTAGATAATGGTTCTTCAGTTTTTCGATTTATTAAACTCAATAATTTAAATGTACCATGGAACTATATAAATAGACTCAAATAGGAATTGGAACCCTTTATTCAGTCTTATCAATGGGAACCAATAGGAACCGATTCGATTAATATTTTTTTTTTTATAAAAATATTAAAGTGGATTCCATAGATGAAAATGACGATATTAGGGATACGAATGAGTACGGATTATTCTTTCTTCAAACATTGTATCTAGCATAGATGCGAAAAAAAAAAAAAGATTCATTTTATTTCTTTTCTGTGAGAGTTATATTTAGAGACTCACATCATTTTCTCTTTTTTATTCCTAGTCATACTATATGAAAATGAAACTATATGAAATATGAAATGCGCGCGTATAGTTTTTTATGTTATGAAAGAAGTCTCATCTATGGAATAAGTATAGATATGGATAATGAATAGAAAGAACGGTCCATTTTGAACAATACATGTCTTTCACATCCAACTATAAAAATGAGTAATCTCCTTTATTTTTGAATGGCGGTTCCAAAGAAACGTACTTCTATGTCAAAAAAGCGTATTCGTAGAAATATTTGGGGGAGAAAGGGATATTGGACCGCAGTAAAAGCTTTTTCTTTAGCTAAATCTGTTTCTACCGGGCATTCAAAAAGTTTTTTTCGTGCGACAAACAAATAATAAACCCTTAGAATCATTGGATGATTTATAATTTATAAGATGAATCACATCAACTAATACTAATATTCTGAACTTATTAATATCAGATATAACTACCTGTTATGATATGTAGAATAAGAATTCTACTGTCTACTGGTTCCAAAAAACGGTACTATTTTTTCTTTTTTTTTTTTCTTTTTTGTTTGAAAAACAAAAAAGAAAAATGAAGTGGTTAGACACAAGATACAAGGTTTCACTATAGTAAGTACATTTTTTTTTTATTCGCGAGATGGGAATTGTCGTTTTTCCCATCGATTCACTTTTTACAATAACAATGCCAAAAACAAAAATCCGATTTTTGTTTTTGGAAATTGGAATTGGATTATGTATCCCAATAGTTATATATCATGTATATTTTTATGTATATTTTTGGAATATCTGCAACAAGTATGAACGATGTTAGAACTCCTTTTTTATTTTCATTTTATTCTTTTTGTCCCATACAGATATCAGATATGTAATAAAAATCAATGGATCATTGAAATTCATTTATTTTTCTATTTTCATTAATGAAAGACTCTTTAGTAGTTCCTGATACCAATCCCTCTCCCCATTTTTGAATTTCAAATTAAACTTCCACACATCGGATCAAATTGTTTTCCATGCTTGGTCAGTTGAATGACATTTGATTGAATGTATTTGGATTATAACTCGATAAGGAACACTGTCTACGAGGAGTGAAGGAAAATCCACTAGATACTTTCTTTATCTTTATACTTTCAACTTTTCAATAAAATTCTTACTTTATATGATACCTTATCATTATTATTTTTTATATTTTAGAAATTCAGATATTTTTAAGAGTTTGTAACTCTATCACTCACTACATATACTCCCTATTGTTTCGACCTAATTTGTATTAATAAACGTTCCTGGATCCCATTTCTATCTATATTTATGTACGACGAATGAGTGAATCTTCTGTGATCAAAAATGAATCCTCTGTTTTGATTGGACCGGAGGATCAATCAACATTTTGTTATTATGAGTAGGGTTCTGATCAAAATGGAAATTCAGTTTTTATATGCCCAATAACCAAAAATGGGGCAGATCCTAAGACGAATTATGTACATAATGAGTATCACAATCATTGATACCAAGCTATTTTATCCAAAGATTTACAAAAGCCTCTTGGACTTGGATTAGTGATTCCATTTTGATACATAATTTGATACATAAAAAATCCTATTTGTTTTCTTCATTACTCAAATTTGGATTTGGGATCCGTGGAATCAGATAAATGAATCATCAAAAAAAAAGGACAATTCTGACTTCTATCCCTCAACTAAAGACATAACTATCTAGTTCCAACTGTTCCAGGAGAACATATACTACTACGCAAAAGTGTATTTTTAATACTGACACTATAGCGCCATACTAAGGATTATTGAACGTTCAAATGAATATTTGAACGACTCTTTTCTTTATTGATTGGAATTTTTCCTAAAAATGGATTGGATTAAATCCTTCAATCTCGACGCTTTCCTATGGATAGGCTATTATTATTTCGAGCAAGCCGCCATGGTGAAATTGGTAGACACGCTGCTCTTAGGAAGCAGTGCTAGAGCATCTCGGTTCGAATCCGAGTGGCGGCATCTCCTAAAAGTGGTACAGGGGATCCTATAAGAAATTGAATTCCTGATTTCCATTCCATAATGGAAGGACCCCCCCCCTTTTTTTTTTTTTAATGATTTTTTTTTTTATGATATTTGTGACTTTAGAACATATATTAACTCACATCTCTTTTTCAATCATTGCAATCGTCATTACGGCCCATTTGATGACTTTATTAGTCCACGAAATCGTAGGACTATGTGACTCGTCAGAAAAAGGCATGATAGCTACGTTTTTCTGTATAACAGGATTATTGGTTACTCGTTGGATTTATTCAGGGCATTTCCCCTTAAATGATTTATATGAATCATTAATGTTCCTTTCGTGGAGTTTCTCTCTTATTCTTATGGTTCCATATTTTAAGAACCATAAGAATCATTTCAGCACAATAACCGCACCAAGTGCTATTTGTACCCAAAGCTTTGCCACTTCGGGGCTTTCAACTGAAATACATCAATCCGCAATATTAGTACCTGCTCTACAATCCCATTGGTTAATGATGCACGTAAGTATGATGTTATTGAGCTACGCAGCTCTTTTATGTGGATCATTATTATCAATAGCTCTTCTAGTGATTACATTTAGAAAAAACATAGATATGATTGGTTTTACAAATCATTTATTAATCTGGCCATTTTCGTTTGGTGAGATCAAATACTTGAATGAAAAAAGAAGTCTTTTGAAAAACACTTCTTTTCTTTTATTTAGAAATTATCACAGGTATCAATTGACTCAGCGATTGGATCATTGGAGTTATCGTGTCATTGGCCTAGGGTTTACCTTTTCAACTATAGGTATTCTTTCGGGAGCAGTATGGGCTAATGAGGCATGGGGATCTTATTGGAATTGGGACCCCAAGGAAACTTGGGCATTTATTACTTGGACTATATCCGCGATTTATTCACATACTAGAACAAATAAAAGTTTACAAGGTATGAATTCGGCAATTGTGGCTTCTATGGGATTTCTTATAATTTGGATCTGCTATTTCGGAGTCAATCTATTAGGAATAGGATTACATAGTTATGGTTCATTCACATGAAACATCTAATTAAAGTTTAAAGTAAAGATAAAGAAATGAACTGAAGAATACCAAGAAGCATCGTCCCATATATAAGGAAAAGTTTGTGCTATTTTTTGAGAATCATTCGAATCAAGTAGTAATTCAAATGGTTCTCAAAAAATCCATATGTATCTGATTACAATTTCAATTCACTTAATTTAATTTTTGACTTGAGATAAGGAAAAAGAACACTTCTTTTCTCTTTTTCCATTGTGCAGAGAAGTATTTTTGGGTAAATCGCAGGATTTTCGGCCTTGTCCTTATCCATGAAAGCTATCTATGAAAGTAACTAGATAGAATAGCTTCTACCTTGTCAACTGATAGTGAGAGAACGAAATCGGGATAAATACCAATACCTATTACGGGTAAAAGGATACAGATCAAAATAAATAGTTCTCGTGGTCCAGAATCCACAAAATAAGAGTTTGAAACATTGAATAGCTTGTATCCATAGAAGATCTGGCGTGACATAGATAATGAATAAATAGGAGTTAATATCATTCCAATTGCCATTACAAAAGTAATTAGTATTTTTGGGATTAAAAAGTATTTCGGGCTGGTAATTATTCCCAAAAATACTACCGATTCTGCAACAAAACCACTCATTCCGGGCAATGCAAGAGAAGCCATCGAGAAGCTACTGAACATCATAAACATTTTTGGCATTAGTATGGCTATTCCACCCATTTCGTCAAGATAAACAAGACGTATTCTATCGTAAGTCGTTCCTGCCAGGAAAAAAAGTGCAGCACCAATAAATCCATGAGAGATTATTTGTAAAATAGACCCATTGAGTCCTGTATCGGTTATGGAACCAATTCCTATGATTATGAAACCCATATGAGATACGGAGGAATAGGCAATTCTCTTTTTTAAATTGCGCTGACCGGGAGAAGTTGAAGCTGCATAGATTATTTGAATAGCTCCTATTATCATCAACCAGGGAGAAAATATAGAATGGGCGTGGGGTAATAATTCCATATTGATTCGAACCAATCCATATGCTCCCATTTTTAATAAGATTCCAGCTAGAAGCATACATGTACTGTAATGTGCTTCTCCATGGGTATCTGGTAACCATGTATGGAGGGGTATAATCGGTGATTTGGCGGCATAAGCAATAAAGAAGCCAATATAAAATATTATTTCTAATGCCACGGGATACGATTGATTAGTTAATGTTTCAAAATTGAATGTTGGTTCATTGGAACTATATAAACCCATACCCGAAACTCCCATTAAGAGAAAAATAGAACCCCCTGCAGTGTACAAAATAAACTTTGTAGCTGAGTACAGACGTTTCTTCCCCCCCCACAAGGATAGAAGTAGGTAAATAGGAATTAATTCTAACTCCCACATCATGAAAAAAAGTAAGAGGTCTCGAGACGAAAATGATCCTATTTGACCACTGTACATTGCTAACATCAGAAAATGGAACAATCGCGAATCTCGAGTAACTGGCCAAGCCGCTAAAGTAGCTAAAGTAGTGATGAATCCCGTCAATAAAACAGGGCCTATCGAAAGTCCATCGATCCCCAGTCTCCAGTTAAAATCAAAAAGATTTATCCAATTATAATCCTCCTCCAATTGGATTAATGGATCGTCCAATTGGAAATGATAACAGAATGCATAGGTTGTTAGAAGGAGTTCCAATATGCATATGCATATAGTATACCATCTAACCGCCTTATTTCCTCTATAAGGAAGAAATCCAATTGAAGAACCCGCGGATATCGGCAAAACAACAATTATTGTTAACCAAGGAAAATGACTCGTGGTAAAGACAAGATACACTTTGACCAGAAAAACCCGTGCTCGGAATAATCTCTTTTATCGAGTACGGGTTTTTGTCGGTAAAGAGAAATCAAATGGATTCAAGAGGAGTTTTCTGGGACGTGTCAATAAGCTAGACCCATGCTGCGAGTTGTCTCATACCATAAATAAACTCGTACACTCAAGAAATCTGTTGGACAAGCAGATTCACATCTCTTACAACCTACACAGTCCTCCGTTCTTGGAGCAGGAGCAATTTGCTTAGCTTTACATCCGTCCCAAGGTATCATTTCCAATACATCTGTGGGGCAGGCTCGTACACATTGAGTACACCCTATACATGTATCATAAATTTTGACTGAATGTGACATTGGATCTATAAATTTTTTGAATGTCATAAATTTTCAATCCGGTAGAATCAGTAGTAAATGAATCGTATATTGTAGACACCAGACGAATCAGTGGGTTACCAGAATTTTTTGTAATCAATTTCTTTCTGGATCTGTTCATGAGAAAGGGCCAAGATACTTTGATTTCTTACGTTTCACCAAACATGGTTATATGATATGAGTCGTACACATTTTGCTAATTCTAATTGGTTTGGTGAATATTCTATACTATAACTATATGTCTTTATTTATATGATTACGACTATTTATTCAACAAATTAGATTGATTGATACGAGTTGATTTTCTGTTACGATAGATGGACGAAACAATAGCTGGCCCAATAGCTGCTTCAGCGGCTGCAATCGCTATAACGAAGATTGAGAAAATGTCTCCTTTTAATTGGCGACTATCAAATAAATCAGAAAATGTTACGAGATTTATATTAACAGCATTCAGTATAAGCTCAAGACACATAAGTGCTCTAACCATGTTTCGGCTTGTGATCAAGCCATAGATACCGATAGAAAATAAATAGGCACTCAAAACAAGTACATGCTCGAGCATCATTGACCAACTCCTCATAAATCTCGATTCATTTCAATATGAACAACAAAGAATTTAAAAAGAATTTAACGGATTCGGTTGACTAGAATATAAGAAGTACGGGACAAAGGAAGGTATTGGGAATGGGTCGAACTAAAAACAAACTTTTCAATTCAATCAATATATCAACAATATGAAAGTAGAATTGAAGGAAAATAGATGTGATAACACAGAACAAGACCTTATTTCTTGTTTCTTTATTTTCATTTATTTGATTTTGGATTTCTAATCCTAAGTATTTATTCCTGACGAGCCATAGCAATTGCACCTACCAAAGCAACTAAAAGAATTATAGAAATGAGTTCAAATGGAAGATAAAAATCTGTTGATAAATGAATCCCAATCTGTTGAACGTTACTTATCAGGTCTTGCTCTATGATCTGGTTTGATCTTGTAGTCCAAATAATCCCGTACCATGACGTATCTAGGATAGTCTTAATTAGAGAAAAAAGAATACTTGTACAAATCAGTGAAGTGACCCCGTCTCCGACGGTCCAAAGGTGGAAATAATTGTAATATTCTGAACCATTCATGAACATCACAGCAAATACGATTAAGACATTTATGGCTCCAACGTAAATAAGGAGCTGTGCAGCAGCTACAAAATAGGAGTTCGATGGAATATGGAATAAGGATATACAAACAAGAACCAATCCCAATGAAAAGGCAGAATAAACTGGATTGGTAAGTAATACCACTCCCAGACCGCCTAATATAAGACCTGATCCCAGAAATACTAAAAAAATATCATGTATTGGTCCAGGTAAATCCATTATGTGCAAAATAGGAGATAAAATAAATAAGTAGAAATATTTCATGACCTTACCTTACTGACCAGGCCAGTAAAAAAAAAAAAGGAAAAGAAGTTACCCTATTTTTTTTGTATTGATACGTTCTTAATGAAATTGAATCCTAATGTGGTGTGGATTGTAGATACAGTTACAGTTATTGGATCAATCCCGCTTATGTATCCGAAAGAATAGTTCTTCATTTTTCGAAATCATCGCGGATAGCAGATATATGAATATATTCTAAATCCAAATCAAACTTGTATTCTAACAAATCAAATATAGTTATGATTTGTAGTTACTGACCAACCAAAATGAAAGAAACTTCCCTCCTTTAGATTAAAACTTTATCTTAGTAATTGGTAATCGTTCTTGAATCAAGGGATTTATCCATGGCTATTTTCATTTGAGTCGAATTCATAATTGTTTGAATTGTGTAATCTCCAATTACTGACATTGGTAATCGACCCAAAGCAATTTGATTATAATTCAATTCGTGACGATCATAAGTAGAAAGTTCATATTCTTCAGTCATTGATAAACAGTTTGTCGGGCAATACTCGACGCAGTTACCACAAAATATACAGATTCCAAAATCAATACTATAATTAAGCAATCGTTTTTTTCTAATATCTGTTTCCAATCTCCAATCAACAACGGGTAGATCTATAGGGCATACGCGAACACATACTTCACAAGCAATGCACTTATCAAATTCAAAGTGGATTCGACCACGGAAACGTTCTGATGTGATCGATTTTTCATAAGGATATTGAATAGTTACAGGTAAACGATTCGTGTGAGATAAGGTAATCATGAAACTTTGACCAATGTACCTTGCAGCTCGTACTGTTTGTTGACCATAATTCATGAATCCATTCAGCATAGGGAACATATCGTGGATATCCATGAATAATTGGATGTTTCTTTCTCTTGCTTCAGAGAGGTTATGAATCTAGAATATCATATTCTATTAAAATGAAAGGAGTTGGGAAGAAGTTGTCAATAATAGATTACCTAGAGCAATAGGTAAAAGAAATTTCCATCCAAGATTCAAAAGTTGGTCCATTCTCATCCTGGGTAAAGTCCATCTTGTTGTGATAGGAACGAACAGGAACAGATAAGCTTTTGCTAATGTAATAAGGATACCGATTGTGCTTCCAAAGACTCCACCAGTTTTATTTATTCCGAAAAGTTCAGGAATTGATATGTACGGAATAGAAAGATTCCATCCGCCTAAGTAAAGAACTGTTACAAATAATGAAGAAACTAGTAGATTCAGGTAAGAAGCAACGTAAAATAAACCAGATTTGATACCTGAATATTCGGTTTGATAACCTGCTACTAATTCCTCTTCTGCTTCTGGTAAATCAAAGGGCAATCTCTCACATTCCGCTAGGGAAGAAATTAGAAAAACTATAAACCCTATAGGTTGACGCCACAGATTCCACCCACAAAATCCATATTTTGACTGTGCCTCGACTATATCAACTGTACTTGAACTGTTAGATAATCATAGTCGATGATAACATCACTGTCCCATCTCTATTCCAGAACCGTACATGAGACCTCAGCCTCATACGGCTCCTCGATGGCCACGAAGAAATCTAAGGATTGGTTTGGTATTACCTCGGCATATTTGTAGGGTAGAGTAAAGATGCATTGGAATGTCCCGAATTAGACCAATGAAATTCTGTCTGCTTTAATTAATAACGAATAAAAAGAGCTTCTGAATCCATCTCATCCTTTACGATTTTTCTTTGTTCAGTAATAACTTGATCCTTCAATAAAATACTCGTTAATAGATATTTGGACCCATATCTTTCGATTACGAAGAATAATTAGACATTACACTAGTTCATGAATCATGAGAATAATTCCATCTGGATGAATGAGTATGGATGGAGGAAAGAAAGAATAAACAAAAACCTCTTATTATTTCTATTCTATATCTTATTATTTCTATTCTATATCTTATTATTTCTATTCTATATTTATTTTTCCTATTGCATTCGATTTCTTTCGTTCCTGTTCTTCGTTCGCAGAAGGGGCTCTAGAAAATAAAGGATTATTTCGTTCCTGATAGTCATTCTTTAATCAGTGGATAGGAGCATACTCTGGATCGGGATCATGGGGAAGTACTGCTTGATCATTTCTACCAACCTCAAGCCCTCATTATGATTCCTTTTAATGCAGAAATATCCCTTTGGATACCTTACAACATCTCCATTACTAATCCTTTGTGAACCTTGGTGTTCCTAACCGTCCACTCATTTTTGATTGATCCCCGGTATACATACAATAGTGTAAACTCCATACAGTTGATCTTTTGCACCCGCTTCAAGACATGATGACTAATCAACTGATCCTGGGGTAAACAGTTTCCACTGCTTATGTTTACTTCCACTTTACTCTCGTACATAGGGAATGAGACTCAATCTTCTTACTGCGAATTCATAAGCTGTTTTGTTTGACTCAATTAACTATCTGGTTTAGCTCATCGATCCGAATGATGAATAAAAATAAAGATAGGTATTCTATCTATTCAACCTCTTTCCTTTTTTCTAGGAAAGAGGTAAAAGTTAATGTTCCAACGAATCACACGTAGAGATATTGATAACACACATGGAGTTAATGGTATTTCATAACTAATAGATTGAGCAGCAGCTCGTAGACCACCTGAAAAAGAATATTTATTATTCGACCCATATCCTGACATAAGAAGTCCAATGGGAGCAATACTTGAAATGGCAATCCATAAAGAAACACCTATACTGATATCGGCTATAATAAGGCGATAGCCAAAAGGAATTACTGAATAACTCAGTAGAATTGATATGACCGCTATGGAGGGTCCGACACTGAATAAACGAATATCTCCTCTAGATGGGAGAAGATCTTCTTTGAAAAGTAATTTTGTCCCATCTGCTAGAGCTTGAAGAATCCCCAAGGGACCGGCGTATTCAGGCCCAATGCGTTGTTGTATCCCTGCGGATATTTCTCTTTCTAACCACACAATCACTAATACCCCTATTAAGATTCCCGATACAGGAGTAAAAATAGGCACAAGCAGCCATATGAGTCCATAGAACTCTTTTGAGGATTCCGATCTGGAAAAAGAATTAATAGCTTGTACTTCTGTCGTATCAATTATCATTTCAACGATCAACTTCTCCCATAATAATATCTATACTACCTAGTATCGTCATGATATCAGCCAATTTCATTCTTTTAACCAGCTGAGGAAGAATTTGCAAATTGATGAAACCTGGTGAACGAATTTTCCATCTCCAGGGGAAAACACTATTATCTCCTATCAGAAAAATACCTAATTCTCCCTTTGGGGCTTCCACTCTCACATAAAGTTCTTGCTTTGACAATTCAAAAGTGGGAGAAGGCTTTTTACTAATGAATCTATATTCAAAATAATTCCATTCGGAATCCCTTGCTCTATCAAAGCGCCGGACTTCCAAATTTTCATAGGGCCCCCCCGGAATTCCTTCCAGAGCCTGTTGAATAATTTTTATGGATTCCGTCATTTCACCGATTCTTACTAAATAACGAGCTAATGAGTCTCCTTCTTTTTGCCACTGGACTTCCCAATCTAATTCATCATAACACTCATAATGGTCGACTTTACGAAGATCCCATTGTATTCCGGAAGCTCGTAGCATTGGTCCTGATAAACCCCAATTTATTGCTTCCTCTCCACCAATAATGCCCACTCCTTCAACTCGTTCCAAAAAGATAGGATTGCGCGTAATAAGCTTTTGATATTCAGCAACTCCTGTTAAAGAATAATCGCAGAAATCCAAACATTTATCTATCCAGCCATGAGGTAAATCAGCAGCTACTCCCCCGATACGGAAATAATTATGCATCATTCGCATACCTGTGACAGCTTCAAATAGATCATATAGTAATTCTCTCTCTCTGGAAATATAGAAGAAAGGAGTCTGTGCACCGATATCAGCCATAAAAGGCCCAAGCCATAACAAATGAGAAGCTATACGACTCAGTTCCAGCATAATTACTCTGATATAACTGGCTCTTTTAGGTATTTGAATATTTCCCAATTCTTCTGGTGCATTTACTGTTATTGCTTCTGTGAACATAGTAGCTAAATAATCCCAACGTGTTACATAAGGGAGATATTGTATAATTGTTCGGTTTTCTGCAATTTTTTCCATCCCTCTGTGTAAATAACCCAATATGGGTTCACAGTCAATAACATCTTCACCATCTAGAGTAACAATGAGTCGAAGAACACCATGCATTGATGGGTGGTGAGGACCCATATTGACTATCATGAGGTCTTTTCTTGTAGCTGGTACAGTCATATGTTTTCTTCCCCGATTCATTATTTCATGACTTTCTGAAAACGAAACTAGATTCATCAAAATTCAAGATCAAATTAACCGAATAATTCAAACAAATTTTCCAATTAATGAGTCTTTGGCTCACGAATATCCAACTGACTGATTAATTCCTTATAACGTACTCGATTTTTCTTTGACAAATAAGCCAGCAACCGTTGACGTTTTCCAAGAATTCTCCGCAGACCTCTCTGAGATAAATAGTCTTTTCTGTGCAATTCCAAATGTGAAGTAAGTCTCCGTATTTTATTGGTGAAACTGGATACTTGAAATTCAACAGACCCTTTCTTTTCCTCTTGCGGAATAACTAAGATGAACGATTTTTTTACCATAACATAAAATCAAAAGAATTCTTCTATTTTTGTTCCTTTCTTTTCCACAGATATGGATTTTTACGATCAGGAATAATAATGCCAGTCATTTCGATCTGGTGCAGACAATAATCCGGATTTATTCATATACTACTTTTTTGTTTCTATCAAGTTTCGATCAAATTAATCAAATCAAAAAAAAAAAAAAGTGGATTTTTTGATTTGATTCGGATATAAAGAAATACATGGAATATTCTTGCACTTCCGAATCAGAATGATTTGGACCTAAGAAGATCCTGCTGATTCACTCCTAGATCCAATTGATACATCACTGAATCAGTATCATTATCAGAATATAACATGACGTGTGTGCACATATGCCTGTCCCATATATCGGATATGGGATGTATAGGAAATTGATTGTACCATTAACTAATTCTGAATCGTGGATACATATATATCCTTGACATACTGAAATGACTTCCATTATTGGTATCAAACCAATAGCGATTCATGCAAGCTAAATCTTCTAATCGATAATTGGGCCAAATAAACAATTTCCATTTAATGAATTTATTTGTATCTGTATCAAGATGCTTGTCCCTATCCACAAATTGCTCACAGTTATGTGAGCCATTCCCATTCAAAAATACTGGATTTCTATTCACAATGTTCCTATTTTCGGAATTGAAACGAATTAGAATTCTCAATTCTCTACGACGTCTAAGAGATAGAATATTTTCAGGAACAAGCAAATCATGATTCTTCTTGTCTCTATTCACAAGCATCTTTCCATGTTGTTCAATGGATATATCGAAATAATTCTCATCAACATATCTTTTTTCTCGGCATCTTCGATTAGTTTTGTGCTTACTCTTATGTACCAAGGAAATACCTATGGTTTGATACATAATAAATTGTCCATCCCATTTAATAGACAGACGAACCGGTTCGAGAATCAATATTCCCTTTTTTATCAATTCTGTAACGGCTAGATCCTTCTGAATCTTCATTGCAGCCAGGCACATTTCTCCCCTTTGAATAGAGGCTAGGGCAATTTCTTTTGGATCCATCAACCTAAGTAGGAGACAATATACCTTGATATTATTGATCCTTTTTTGATTCAAGGGGTCGTCCCATCTCAATTGAAAAAGAAAATATCTTTTCAGGAAGAAGTCTAGTTCCGCTTCCTTATTGCTTTTGCTCTTGGGTTTCTTTTTCTTGCTACGTTTCTTACTGTCTGATCGCGTTGAATCCTCTTCAACATCTTTTTGGTTTTGTGCATCTGATCCAGGATTTTTTTTGTCCTGTCGTTTTTTTTCTTCTTGGTTCTGAGTCTCTAATTCAAGATGTTCTTTTTGATTAGATGATATATGAAGATCTTTTTTTTGATTTCCATCAAAATGGAAAATAAGTAATTGGGTTGGTATGATCCAAGGTTTCGTCTTATATGCCTCATAAAGTCGCATAAATTCTGGGAAGAACCAAGATTTAAGATTTGATCTAGGACGATATAGGATTTCTTGATTCATTCCCATCCAATCAAAAAGGTTCTTTTTTTGATTTCTCGGGTTAATTTCTTGATGAGTCGTGAGATAAAATATCCCTTTCTTATTAATTATTTGATAATCATTAGTCCCAATCTTAGTATTTTTATTAGCGTCGATCTCGGTATTCATATTGCCCCAGGTCTCAATATTGATATTTTTATTGTTTCTAAGACAAAAATGGATGATTCTCCAATCCAAATATTTTCTATCCGGATTTTTATCCGTACTGATAATATATTCCTCTCCTAGATAATCGCTAATAGCTATATCGCCTGGTACATAAAAAGGTTCGGATTTATGTGTGTTGTAATTGTATGGAATCTCTCGATCCCCGTTTATTTGTAATGGCGATCCATAAATATATGAGTCCTTCCTATATCCATAATTAATATATTTATGTGATAAAAGATCATATTTGTAATGTTTTTCCATTTTTTTTTTAGGACTCGGCAATGAATCCACTGCATAAGAATTATCTTTCTCGTAATGAATTAATTGGTCTTTTTCATATGAATCCCATTTTTTTGAGTTTTTTTTTTTAATCCTATGGTGTTGATTGACCCCATTTCGCCACTTTCGCGGTACTAATCGAGACCATCTAGTATGAGATAAATTATATTGATAATGACCCCTTAACCAATTTTTCCATTCATTCATTCTACAATTCGGCAGTTGCTTATATCTTGATTCAGAATGAAATATTCCTCGTGTCAAAAAATAGTCCTTTATTTTATCCTTAATAAAAGGGTATTCTCCGTCATGTTGAAATAGGGATTTCAAGTAATACTTGTTTAAAACTTGGGTTTGTGATAATATATAAAATACATATGCTTGGGACAAAGAAGATAAGTCACAATAAATCTGTGAATTATTATTACTAATATTAGAATTACTAATATTAGTAATATTAGAAAGCGATTTGATAGTCGAAATAAAATGAATTGTATTTTGATTTGTTTCATCATTGTAAATGTATTTATCGATCATTTTTTTTCTAATTCTTAATTCAAGGAAAAGTTGGGCATTGACCCTGGGCATGTTAATGGCATATAGAAAGATATCTATGTATATTCTTTGAATAAAAGATTTCATAAAATAGTTCCATTTCGGGATTAATCGGGCACTTCCCTTTTTGAATACCTTCCAAATATGTTTCTGTAATTCTGGTCTTTTATCACCACAACTTCTCTCGTTAGGACTAATATTTATATTTGGAGTTATAAAATTATCTTTCTTGTCTTTTGTGATCCTTTCTATTTGATCCCTGATTGGAGTTGTCCTATCAGCTAGATCCTTCATTTTTTTTTCTGTCAGTGAATAATTTGTCCAATCCATGGATCCAACTCTAAGAGATGATTCCGGGGTGATTTTATCGCTGATTATGGAATCTTTTCTATTTTCATTTGGTTCATATACTTTCCTCAGTCCAAATAAAACGATTAGGGTTTCTTTTGTAAGTTCTTTCATTTTTTTTTTTATAAATAGAACTATTTTGATAACCCATCTTGTTTTTTCTTTTGATATCTTTAGAAACCCTTTTGTTCTTTTTTTGAAAACTCTTAGAAATAGAAACCTTTTTTTTTTCACTTTTGTAATTTTTTGTTGGAATTCTTTCCAAATGGGTTTAAAAAAGGAAGGCCTTTTTCGGGGAGAACCGAAAGGTAGTTCAGCTTCCATTCCCCAGATCGTTAAAAAACAAAAATTGTCTTTTTTTTCTTTCTTCTTTATTTTTATTCGATCTATATGATGGGATCCTAGCTTAGATCTACGCCAAGGTTTCAGACAGAAAGGAAATAGGATCTTTATCTGAATACCGTCTGTTAACCAGTCTTTTGGAAATTCTGTTTCTGATAATTGAACACCATTATAGGTGCATTTAACATGCATTTCTTTACTCCACGCCTTCCAATCCTCGTACCACTCGGGGAATTGAAATAATAGCATACGGCCAATATTTTTGGCCATTATCAATGAAGGCAATATGATGTATTTTCTAAGAATCGATTGGATTACTAGCATAAAACCTCTTATTGCTTGAGCAAATATAATAGTATCAAAAAGTTCTGCTATTGTTATCCGTTCATCCTCCTTTTTTTTATGTTCCTCTTTTTTATCTTCCTCTTTTACCCTCGCCTTCTCAGAATCTGAAGTTTGAAATTCTGGATCTTTCCCAATCCTATTCCTAAAAATGAGATTCATCATTCTTGAGATATCAAAAGAAAAAGAAAATGTTTTGTCTATTCTGTCCAAAAAAAGGGGAGAATGGACATTTATTTGAAACATTTCCCAAGTAACTGTTTTACGTCTTTGAGCACGCATCGATCCTTTGATTAGATTCCTACGAAAATCTGATTTTTGTGAGTAACGTAGCAAAGTCAACTCTTCTCCTTGATCACTATTAATAGTATTCTCGGTACTAGTATGAGTATTAGTATTGGTATTGTTATCATTATCAGCAAAAATTATCACACGTTTGGCTTTTCTTGAACGAATACCATGATCCTCTGTGGATTCTTCCAAATCTTCGTCCTCCTGTTCTTCTAAATCTTCGGTCAATCTGTATAACCATCGGGGCACCCTTTTCCCGATTTCTTCAAGTCCAATGGTTTCATTCCTAATTGTTTGATTATTCGGATCAGTTGTAACTCTATCGAATGGAAAGCTCAAATATCTCATTTTGTTTTCTGAATCAATTCCTCTTTGTTCTGCTAATAAAGCAAGTAGTTTCAAACTGGATGCTGATTCTTCGGCTAATTCACCGATTGAGATCAATGAATCACCAATGTCTGTAGATAATGATTCTCCATCAAATATATTCATTTTGTGTCCAAATTCTCGGTAAGTAGGAAGGATATCATGAATCCTATTTATCCAAACTGTTTCTACGGAATCGCCTGTCGAAGTGATGGAATCATTCCTAATTGAATGTAAATAATATTTTTTGATTCTTCCACGATATGGTCCGTTCAAAAAAGGATCATACATTTTAGGTAAGCATTCTTGTTCATTTTCATCATTGC